GGGGCAGAGATAGGGACCATGAAAGCATGGGATTCAATCGAACCTTTTCGGACAATTCCTAACGCAGAAGAGGGATGCTAATAAGCTGACAGCTCAGGCATGGCTTCAATAGCGAAAGAAGTTCTTTCTGATTTGAATCAAGAAAGACAATGAATTTACGAGATCTTGATCCGTTCAGTGCCTTCACTTGTGAACAACAGGGACCCATTCTGTTGATTGCTTCTCTGCCCCAGCTCTAACAAACTGGTTTTTCTTTCTCACAGAATTAGGGAAATCATTAGATTCTTCTTCCTTCTTTCGGTAACATATACCGAGATAGGCTGGGAAATCCCCCTTCGATAGACAGGTGGCAACTTGACCTCTAAGTAAGGACAGGAACGCCCGTGCCCAATCAAACACCACAATCATGAAAAGCACCTGAACCGAGACCTAAAGCTGAACCGCTGAAGGAACCTCTTTCCGTTGTTAAAGCAAGTACGCTTTTCAAGCTTTTTCCTTACTCTTACTAAAGCAGGCACACGCAAAACTCTCTATTTGGCTTTTCACTGAAACCAATACGTCTAAACATAAGGTAGGTGCTTTCACGACTCACTAAACGGGGGATCAAAATCTTTGCGCAGTAGAGGCGGAGGACGAAGCGAATGTAGAGGACACAGCATATCCAGGGAAGGAAGATGGACTGGACTCACTCTCATTCATGGCATGGGCAAAAGCAGCCCTAATGACTTTCAGTGAAGATATGCTTATACGGCGAAGTCAGTCACAAAGTCTATGTTCGTATGCTTTCACTCTAAGCCGACCATCCAAAAAGGATGTGCACAATTGATCATTGACCGCAGTCTTCTCTTTTCTCTCCCAATGTGGGGAACTTTTTTCGGTTTTTTTCTCTTCAGCACAGCACTCAATGGTGATGCATGGCGTCATTACTGAATCCTTTCATTGACCTTTCTTTTCTATAACGAAAAAAGCCCTCCTCTCGGTGATGTGGGTGAGAAACCCAAATCAGAAAAGCTCAGCAAGCCAATGGCTCAACGGTTCTCACCACCCTCCTCTGGCGCAAACACCGTTTGCTGCGCTGCGCTCATCACGAGAAGCCGGGGAACTCTCTTGGGTGGACTTCAAGCGCGATGATAGTCAGTCTGAAGTTTTCTACTATGCCATCTTTATTAGTTCAAAGACCGGGCTTGGGGGTTGGTCTCAGTGGTCAATGAAAATGTACTAGTGTGCTGTCTTAACATGCAGAAATTTTATTAGACTGCTAGCTTTACCAGCGGTAGGAGGGTGAAAAGACGGTGCATGAGCGAAGTAGGATCCTCTTTTTTTGTATCCCATCGACGATATTCTTTGGTTTTGGTACATAACAATTTGCATAAGCAAAGTCGAATATTTGTTACAAATCTAGATCCTGCACTCTCATCTCTAGTCTCTAGCTATCATCTTAGTATATTAGTCAAGCTATATCTTGTACTTTCTTGGGCCTAACTAAGAAAAGAGAACAAGAAAAGCAAAAGCAAATACGACTTTCAGCCAGGCTGCTTCATTCAAGTCTAGGACTTAGGCAAGACTTATAAATCGAGCAGTTATAAAGCAGTTTAATCGCATTTATCGTCTCTCACTTAGCTCTGATCTGGTGTCGTCGCTCACAGTCCAAGAAGAGTAGTCCTTTCATTGGCTAGCGGGATTACGCTTAATGGGATAGACCGATCATCGCTTCCTTCCTCTACTAGTTCTGGAGTCAAGCCAGCAAAGAAGTAGACTCCTTCCTTTTTCACTGGCTAGCATCATAGGGATATTCGACGTTTAATGAGATAGTCTAGTTCTAGACTAAAGCTAGCAAAAAACAAGACTGAGGTCGATAGGGGCATTACTAGTAATTGCTAAGGTGCTTTATTAAGTATTTTCCACGCTCCTCTCCAGTCTCTTTCCAGCCTTTGTGATTTCATATACTATTCCCGTATGCCATATCTCTTATTCAATCTTGCTATACGTCCAAGCTCGGTAGTTGGAAGCAGAACTGAGACTGGATGTGACTGAAGGAAAAGGGAGATAGGTGTGATAGGAGGGCACGGTTAAACAGGTAAGCGAAGGCTCTCTCTCTCGCTCTGTGGTCTTGTGTGAACTCCTTTCCGCCCATTATTGATCTTCACTCTAAGTGAGCAGGTCAAAGCAGTTGAGGTGATAGCAATAGTAAGCAGGGAAGCAGAAGCAAAAGGTCTTCAAAGAACTTTTGTGTAATAAAGCTTCTTGGTCTCATTTCATTGGTCTCTAAGGCAAAGTCTCGCTTAATCGTTCATCGATCTTTTTCTGTAAGGCCTCGGGCCCCACGAATTCCGATTTCTGTTTTTGTTTGTATTAAAGTGTTGGTAGCTTCTAGCCTCGAGCTGGAAAGTCTCATCGGCGGGGGTACTATAGATATATCATAACTCTCTAATTGAGACTCAATCTATACAATCAATCAATCAGTATGTGCAATATACCGGTCTTTGCGATATGCTCTTTCAAATAGATCACAGATCTTCCCGCTTAGCTGCACTGCTCTCTGAGCTCTTTTGTCCGCTATCGCTTCCTCTAGTACTAGCTCTGATCTCTCTTCAGCAGTTGCAGTACGATTCTTTAATTCATCTCCTGCCCTTTATAGTCGTAATCGCTAGAAACTCTATATCATTGGCAATTGGCATTGGCGTAATCTTTTTTCTCCTGTCGGAAGGGGGTCCTGTCGAAAGCAAGAAAAGGCATTGCAAATGGCGTGCCCTTACTCTAATTCTAAATAAAGCTCTTTTGCGCTCTTGGTCAGGCCTGTAACAAGTATCTAAAAAATCTTTTCTTTTCGGCCTATGGTTCGGTCAAAGCAATGACTTGAGTGAGTAAGGAAGTAGGACCTTTTTACCCCGGCTGTGAGTTATTACTGACCCCTCTCTGTCTCTCCCCCGCGCTGTGAATGAAGTGAGTAATTCGTTGGTGCTTGCCCTTCAGTAAGTAGTTCGGATGGCTGGATACATGCTACGCTCTGCCACGCTTGCCTGACCGCGAGAAGCCTTAGGGTAAAATAATCTTGAACAGCAATTTGAGAGCATCTTTGGAATTGAAAGAAGGGGCTAACCTGACTTTCACTTTCATAAAAAGAGAAAACTGGACTTGCACTTTAAGAAATGGAATTGCGATGAGCCAGAAGTTAGAATCTCGCCTAACCACCTGTCTCCGTCTCCCGTAGTTCCCCCCAGAAACATCCGTTTGCCTACTTCTACTCTGGCCGGGGGTAACAGTCTTTTTGAGAACCAAGTGGCCCTTGAGGAAGACCTTCAGAAAACCCCTCTAACTCGGGGAAAGGAATTCAAGCCCATAAAATGAGTCAAGTCTATGATAGGTACCAATAGTCTTTATGGCGCTCTTACCCCTTATGCAAAGCACCAATGACTTCGGTCTTCTGAAAGGGGCTTAGGGCATATCATCAAAGAAAGAATCCCGAGGAAGGGGGTGAAGCTGAGGTTAGAAACGGTTTCTCCCGCTGTTGCTAGTTCTTCCGTTGTTGGTAGTTCCTCAGGTCGGGTTGTTTATTTTTCAGAGCTTTTTCAATTCTTTCAGAACCTTTCGTATGCGCCTATTGGAAGATTTGGGCTACCTCCTCTCTTTCCGATCTCATTCAGATAATAAGCCAGTCCGGTTTATTAGATAGTGAGTGGGTAAGAGAGGTGCTTGGTCTGTCTCCGAATGTGGGCCTAGAAGCATTAGCCGAGTCTCTGAATATTCCCGAGGGTTCTCAGGATAAAGACAGCCTTAAGGTGCTAACGGAGCTTCCACGGTCTCAGTCCATGAAGGTGCTTGCTTTATTGGTTGGCAGCTTGGTTATAGTCGTTATGAAGAATGAAGGAGCGACGAAGGAGCTCACTTCCACGACATGGGAAAGGATCATGGGATGAGGAAAAGAAAGAAAAGGTGCAAGGTGAGGAGATATCGAGAGGTAGAATAGGTGAAATGAGTTCAAAGGAATTAGTTAAGACACGCTTCTTTAGCACAGGCCACGGAGTGAAGTTGGAAGGTTCAATGAACTACGCGAAGGGGAAATCTTGGGCGCTATTGTTGTCTATATACAAGTGGCGTAGGCGAAGCTGTGGCGACTCGTGGAGTAGACAGCGAGCTCCGCTTGAACAGAAAGCAGCAAGCTGCAAGCACTACTCCAAAAGCAGTGAGCTCCGCAACAAAAGCGAAGCGAGCCGCGGTAGCCTATTAAGTTTTTCAGCTGCATCGTACCGTACTATGGGAGGGGTCCGTACCTCCTTTAGATAGAGCCCCCCTGCTCCTAATGTAGAGCTAGAACTACTGCTACCGTGGAATCCGCGGTCACACATAAGTATCTCGCCTTCCAAAAAAAGCGGCTGCTAATTAGCACTAATGCTAATGGGGACCATCGATCAAGAAGGACTTCGGAGACTGCAATCGAATTGATCAAAAAAGAGAAATAGGGCCAACTCTTCTAGTTGCGCCTCTAACCTTACTACGCTACCCTGATAAAAGGTCGAATTCAGCAGGACTGCAGGCACGAAATGCCGATCAAATCCGTTAAAGGAAGCCTAATCAAAGCGGGCAAACAAGAAGATCTGACTGAGTTGATGATGGACCGGATCTCGAAAGGCGAGAGGCTTTCATAAAGACGTATGAGAAACGGAGGGTCGAGAGAGGCTTATTGCACGATCCACCCAACCGCTAATAAATGCTGCATAAGATAAGAGAGTGGGAGGCCGGCCCCCGCCCATCTGGAGGTGCACACCCATTTATGAACATATACAAAGGGCTAAAGAGAGAAGTCCATGGAGAACTACCAAATCCAATGACTTTGATTTGTTCGTACCATTCTGTCATCGATCACTGCTGGGTCGGTTGGTGAGTCACCCAAAAAAAGCATCGAGAAAGGTCAAGCATATATGTTTTATGAAATGATCAGCGGTTTCATTTATGCTATGCCCTGCATCGTGTTCGTCTGTGTTTATTGAGCTTTCAGCGCC